TTCGCTCAATAAAAGTTCTAAAAGAAGTTAATCGTAAATAAGAGGATTGTTTACGAATAAGCACTAATAAAATTTCGCACTCAAATACATAAGAATTATATAGGAACCAAAAGAATCTTTTATTTTCTTTCGAAAAAACATAAATAGATTTCTTCTGAGTAATGGAGAGATTATTCCAATTATGGTATTCGTGAAGAAAGAATTGCAATAAGTGTAAAAAGGGAACATCTTGAATCCCGCACTGAAGGATTTGAACCAAGATTTCCATATGGATGGGATGAGGTATTAGTATATCTAAAACATAATTTAAATGCAATAATTTGTCCTCTAAAAAAGGAAAAATTGAATGAATTGATCGTAAATTATGATATTTTGGTATTTCTTTTTTTTCTAAATAAGATACTAATCGCAAGGAAAATGGAATTTCCACAATAATTGCAAAACTTTCTGATATAATTTGAGAATAAAAATGAGAATAAAAAAAAATGTTGTGAGTGTGACCAATAAATAAATTTTGGTTAGAATAATTAACCGAAGAAATCAAAGAATTCTTTTGATAGATTCGAATAATTAAACGTTTTACAAGTGATAAACTAGATTTATTATCATAACCAAAGACTTTTACGGGTTCATAAAAAATCAAACCATTTAAACCATGATCATGAGCAAGTGCATAAATATACTCCTGAAAGAGTAACGGATATAGGAAATATTGTTGCCAAGATCTACCTTTTTCTAAATATCCTTGTAATTCTTCCATTGACTTCAATTTCTACTTGAACCAGAAACAATAGGTATTTCTTGTATTATCAAATTATACATAGTGCAATACGGTCAGAACAGAGTATGTATCATGTATGAAAAAAATATATACCCCGGAAATACAGAGTCCAATCAACAGATCTTTTTCCTCTCTCCTTCTACTATCCAATAGGTTTATCTTCGTTCTATTAAATAAATTATCATAGGATAAAAAATCTTTTATTTTTGCAACCCGATCGCTCTTTTGACTTTGGAATTTTTTTTTGTCAGTATACTGTTTCTTCTACACATTAGTTTCCAATCCATAATAGAAAATAGGTAGGATTTTTTTTTTTCTAAAAAAAAAAAGAATCAAAGGTCCATTTACAGGAGACCCCTTCCCCACATCAGGCACTAAGTTATTTTTAACGTTTAATTAGATCGGGAAATTATTCAAATTAAGAATAAAAGCTCGTTGCTTTTTTTTTTTTACCAGAATTAGAGCCATAGAGCTCTATCCATTTATTCACTAGACCAAACTCTAACTGTGAATTTCTTTAAATAAAATAAAAATAAGAAAGAATATAATAAGAAAAATGAAAATGCAATTCCATTTTTCTTATTATTTTATTATATTACGACATGCGGTTTTTTCCATCCATTACCTTTCAGGATCAGTCGTGGTCTTATAGACTCTACCAAAAGTCTGGACGAATTCGTTACTTCATTCAAATGTGTAAAAAACCATAATCGCACTTAAAAGCCGAGTACTCTACCATTGAGTTAGCAACCCAGATAAATATGTATATACAAGTGGAAAAAATGGAATTGAACTATACAACTACGTAAAAACATTGAATTTTGAATTCAAAAGAAATATAAAGGAAAGATTAGATGATCAATTAAACAAAATAGCAAAGTAGATTGGATTAAATTAAAGACAGATAAAAAAACTGTAAAAATTTACATTTAAAGACCGCCCCCCTTTTTTAGAAAATAGAAAAAATTTTTGATTTTCGTTAAAAAAATATTAAAAAAATATATCTTATATAACAAATAGTAAATTTAAATAGTAAATTTGGCAAACCCATAATTTGAATGAAGTAAAGGAAAAACCCATAAATAAATAAGGATCGAAATAAACAGATCTATTTATCTACGATCGAATTATATTTGTTCGACACACCATTGTCAATATGAATAAATTGTTGAGAAAAAATGATTCTAATATTTCTGTATATAATGTAAAATATATAAAAAAATTTATGAATTAGACTATGATTTAAGTTTTTCTGTTCTTACTTACATAAAAAAAAAAAGAAATATCATTCGTACTCATAACTCAAGTTGGGTAATTCTGAAAAAGTCCGAAGGTAAATCCTTAGGCATTTCTTGAGTCGTCTCTAACCTCTTTTGTTTGTTTCGTCTCGAATCTTTTTTTAGTCGCCATCATTATACTAAAAATAAAATATTGAGACAATTGAAAAAAGTGTTTCCTTGTTCCGGAATTCTTTCTCTTTACTTTTTAAAATCATTAGGTTTAGACATTACTTCGGTGATCCTTATCCCCTTTTTCAAAACGGCAGCAACATACCTTTTGTTTTTTGTTATTTCCTTCTATGGAAAGATAATATGAACTATTTTTTCCCTTGTAATGTAATATAAAAAATGTTATTAATTTTATTTCAAACTTGTTGGGATTTGAATCCTGCAATTTAAAATTTTAATTTCTATATTTCTATATTGAGGATATACTTAACAAAGTAGTCTAATTTATTAATTGTTACTAACCCTAGATTCGCCCCCCCGATAAATGAATCAATACGTTTTGCTCGAGCTCCATCATGTACTATTCCTATTTACCAACCCAATACAAATTGGGTTCCTAATAGGACAAACTATGTTGATTCAAGAGCATCTTCATTCCTATGGAAAATGGCGGATGTAAGAATCCACAGTGAATTATGTCCTTCAAGTCGCACGTTGCTTTCTACCACATCGTTTTAAACGAAGTTTTACCATAACACTCCCCTCATTTTAAATTTTATTTTGAAAAGGTATGCAATTGATTCAATATGGAATCATGAATAGTCATTGGCTCAATGATACAAAATATTTTTTATGTATGTATCTAGGGAAAGGTAAATAATTATCTGGAAAAAAGTCTTATATTATAAAGGATTTAAGTTATTTCGCCCCTCTATCCTATGGGGTGAAAGAAATTTCTAAAAAAGAAAAAAGAAAAGTAAATCCATTTCCTTAAATCTAATTAAAATCTTCAACAGATCATTCGGGATGTTATGTTAAATTATGGAAAAAATTCTTCTCGAACAAATAAACTATAAATCTAAAAAGAACGGCCCTATGGATTTTCCAATTCCGGAATAAAATCAGTTATTAACAAAATAGAAGCTATTCCAATAACTCGAAAAAGTCATAAGTTTCTCTATATTTATAATATAGATTTTTCAAATTTCTTCGAGTACCCAGGTTCATAAAAAAAAGAATTTTAGTTTTCATGAGTATGAAATAGAAAAGGATCTCTTTTTCTCTTTCAATTCAGAATTCCATAATAAATTTCATAATACGAGAATTCAGATTTCATGGAAAAAAGAGTTTTCCTAAGTAACTTACTTCAATATGACTATTAAAATAGTAGTCTCTTAATGATATACCCAAAAATTGTTTTGAATTTAGAATTCAATGAAATATCTTTATTTCTACCCGTACACTCAATCGCATTTGTGAAAAACTAAATGAAAAAAGTTTTATTTTTATAGAAAAATCAGAACAAAAGGTAACACTATATCCAAGATTAAAGAAAAAAATTTCCAAACTTAAAGAGAAATTTGTTAATAGAGAAGAATCCTTCCTTTCTCATGTAGACACTCTGGGACGGAAGGATTCGAACCTCCGAATAACGGGACCAAAACCCGTTGCCTTACCACTTGGCCACGCCCCATTTCGATTTCGAATTTCTCTTTGATAGTAATTAAAGACTAATATTGGTATTAGTCGTTCGTCAATCCCAATTCAAATATATATGAAATATATTACTGCTAGGATTCAACACATGAAAATATAGAAAAAATGATTGATCATTCCATAAAATTAAATTAAGATATTGTATGAAACTAAAATTCCTTGTATTCTCATTTGAGAATGAAAGGGAAGATTTTTGATTTGAGAGCGTTCGAAGAACAAGAAGGTTTTTTGACCTACCTTTTAATTTTTCCCTCATAAAAAGAACTCAATCAAAATCTAATTTTCTAATCTACAAGAATGAAATGTTTGTTATGCTTAATATCTTTAGTTTAATCTGTATCTGTCTTAATTCTACCCTTTCTTCGAGTAGTTTTTTCTTCGGCAAATTGCCCGAGGCTTATGCCTTTTTCAATCCTATCGTAGATGTTATGCCTGTCATACCTGTACTATTTTTGCTCTTAGCCTTTGTTTGGCAAGCTGCTGTAAGTTTTCGATAAACTCTTTAATGCTCCGAAAAATTCATGATTTTTACGAAAAAAATTTTCTAAAAATTTATAAGATCTTATAAATTTTACATTATGAACCCTCCATTCGAAAATAGAAATTCTTGTTCTTGTATTATATTGAATAATCGCACGGTGATAAATTTTGATCAACTTATTTCCTCGTTCTGACCTTCCAGTAAACAAGGACTTTCTAAAGACCCCACAATACCAAATAATGGATATGACCAAAAATACCAAAAATTTTTGGTAATGAAGGAATCAGAATCTTGCTTTTCTTATTATTATTACAAAAACAAAAAATTAGTAAAAATTACCTTTTTCAAGAAAAGACTTCATTTTCTTTTTGGTTTCTTTTTGGGGCACTATGTCAACATAGTGTATGTGATAAAAAATAGGCAATCTATTTCCCTTTTCAAAAAAAAAATATTGGAGATTGTGTAATGCTTACTCTCAAACTCTTTGTTTACACAGTAGTCATATTTTTTGTTTCTCTCTTCATCTTTGGATTCTTATCTAATGATCCGGTCCGTAATCCTGGACGTGAGGAATAAAAAAAAAAGATTTTGAAAGTCTGAAGCGATCGAGGGGAGCGGAGAGAGAGGGATTCGAACCCTCGGTACAAATAACTCGTACAACGGATTAGCAATCTGTCGCTTTAGTCCACTCAGCCATCTCTCCCAATTCAAATTGAAAATTTTTTATGTGGTGTGACAGGCGAAGTAAAAAAAATTAAATTAAAAAACCTTATTTCCTTGATTTTCATTTTGT